AATGAATTGCCTGACAAAAGGGTTACCTTGATAGGGTAAATAATGCAATTAGTATTGCATTCATTATATTTAATAGAATTAAACTATTTCTAAAAGTATCAAAAACTTTTGTGCATCATACACCAAAATATATCTATTATTTACAGTATATACTGCTATAGCTAAAAAGTATATGAATTTAATTAAATCTTATAGCGCCAATTTAAATAAAAAGATAAGCTAATTAAGCTACTGGGTTCATACCCCATTTATAAAGGTTATAGTCCTTTTCTTTTTAATTTTTAATAATTCAGCAAAAATTATATTTTTTTTTATTTTAATAACAGGAACCTTAATTACTGTCTCATCAAATTCTTGATTAGGTGCCTGAATAGGGTTAGAAATTAATTTGTTATCATTTATCCCCCTAATAAATAGTAACAACTTAACATCTACAGAAGCCTCATTAAAGTACTTTCTAACCCAAGCAATAGCATCAGCAATTCTACTGTTTGCTATTATAATAATGTATTTAAATAATTACCCAATTATTCAAGATAATTCTTCTTATAATAATTTAATAATTATTTCATCATTACTATTAAAAAGAGGTGCAGCACCTTTCCATTTTTGATTCCCTAATGTTATAGAAGGACTTTCTTGAATGAATGCTCTTACTTTAATAACATGACAAAAAATTGCTCCTCTAATATTAATTTCTTACACAGCACAAAATACTTTTATATTTATAGCAATTATTACTTCAACAATTACAGGATCTCTAGGTGGGCTTAATCAAACCTCTCTACGAAAATTAATAGCTTTTTCATCAATCAACCACCTAGGATGAATACTAGCCGCTATACAAGCGAGTGAATCAATATGATGTATTTATTTCTCTTTCTATACATTTTTATCTTTCAGCTTAACCTTTATATTCAACAATTTTAAAATATATCATATTAATCAATTGTTTAATTCATTCTTCAATTCCAAGATCCTAAAATTCATTTTATTCTTAAATTTACTCTCACTAGGGGGATTACCTCCATTTATTGGATTTTTACCGAAATGACTTGTTATTCAATTATTAGTATTAAAAAGTCAATATGTATTAATAACAATTATAACTGTTATAACACTAATCACCCTATTTTTTTACTTACGGCTATGTTTCGCAGCATTTATGCTTAATTATTATGAAAATAATTGAACTATTAATATAACTATCAATAATACTTCTTTTAAACTAATATTAATTCTGTCATTTATCTCCACATTTAGTCTAATCTTAGTTTCTATAATTTATCTATTCTTATAATTATAGTGTAAGGCTTTAAGTTAATTAAACTAATAGCCTTCAAAGCTATAAATATAAGTATAAATCTTTTAAGCCTTAGTAAATTATTACTCCTTTAGAATTGCAGTCTAATGTCATTATTGACTATAAAGCCAACCTTAAATATTAGTTAAATTATTAATGATTATAACAATGATTAAAAAGAATAAATTCTTATAAATAGATTTACAGTCTATCGCCTAAACTTCAGCCATTTAATCGCGACAATGGCTATTCTCGACAAATCATAAAGATATTGGAACCTTATATTTTATCTTCGGAGCCTGAGCAGGAATAGTTGGAACATCTCTTAGAATTTTAGTTCGAGCTGAACTAGGGCACCCAGGAGCACTAATTGGAGATGACCAAATTTATAATGTAATTGTAACAGCCCATGCTTTCGTAATAATTTTCTTTATAGTAATACCTATTATAATTGGTGGATTTGGAAATTGACTTGTTCCTCTAATATTAGGTGCACCTGATATAGCTTTCCCACGAATGAATAATATAAGATTTTGATTATTACCTCCTTCTCTAACATTACTACTAGTAAGAAGTATAGTGGAAAACGGAGCTGGTACAGGTTGAACAGTTTACCCACCACTATCATCTGTAATTGCTCACGGAGGGGCTTCAGTTGATCTAGCTATTTTCTCACTTCACCTAGCCGGTATTTCCTCAATTTTAGGGGCAGTTAATTTTATTACAACTGTAATTAATATACGATCAACAGGAATCTCATTTGACCGAATGCCTCTTTTCGTTTGAGCAGTTGTACTAACAGCTCTATTACTTTTATTATCCTTACCAGTTTTAGCAGGAGCTATTACTATATTATTAACAGACCGAAATTTAAATACTTCCTTTTTTGACCCTGCCGGAGGGGGAGACCCTATTCTTTACCAACATTTATTTTGATTCTTTGGACACCCAGAAGTTTATATTTTAATTCTACCAGGATTCGGAATAATTTCTCATATTATTAGCCAAGAATCAGGGAAAAAGGAAACATTTGGATCCCTAGGAATAATTTATGCTATAATAGCAATTGGTCTATTAGGATTTATCGTATGAGCACATCACATATTCACAGTAGGGATAGATGTAGATACTCGTGCTTATTTCACCTCGGCCACAATAATTATTGCTGTACCTACAGGTATCAAAATTTTTAGTTGATTAGCCACACTACATGGTACACAACTAAATTATTCCCCAGCCATATTATGAGCCCTAGGATTTGTATTCTTATTTACAGTTGGAGGATTAACAGGAGTTGTTTTAGCTAATTCATCTGTAGACATTATTCTTCATGACACATACTATGTAGTAGCTCACTTCCACTATGTATTATCAATAGGAGCTGTGTTTGCTATTATAGCAGGATTTGTTCATTGATACCCGCTATTTACAGGATTAGTACTAAACCCTAAATGATTAAAAAGTCAATTTATTATTATATTTATTGGAGTAAATTTAACATTCTTCCCACAGCACTTTTTAGGATTAGCTGGAATACCTCGACGTTATTCAGATTATCCAGATGCTTATACAACATGAAATGTAGTTTCTACTATTGGCTCATCTATTTCTCTTCTAGGAATTTTATTTTTCCTATTCATCATTTGAGAAAGTTTAGTAACACAACGGCAAGTAATTTATCCTATACAACTTAGTTCTTCAATTGAATGACTCCAAAACACTCCTCCAGCTGAACATAGTTACTCAGAACTACCCCTTTTAACTAATTATCTAATATGGCAGATTAGTGCAATGGATTTAAGCTCCATATATAAAGTATTTCACTTTTATTAGAAACTAATGACAACATGAGCAGCCCTTGGCCTTCAAGATAGAGCCTCTCCTCTTATAGAACAACTAACCTTCTTTCACGACCACGCCTTAATAATTTTAGTAATAATTACAACATTAGTAGGCTACTTAATACTTATATTATTTTTTAATTCGTACACTAATCGAAATCTTTTACATGGCCAAACTATTGAAATAATTTGAACGATTCTCCCAGCAATTGTCCTACTATTTATTGCTTTACCTTCTCTTCGATTATTATATTTATTAGATGAAATTAATGAACCCTCAGTTACATTAAAGGCTATTGGACATCAATGATACTGAAGCTACGAATATTCAGATTTTATAAATGTAGAATTTGATTCGTATATAATCCCAACTAATGAATTAGCAACAGATGGATTCCGCCTTCTAGATGTTGATAACCGCGTAGTCCTACCTATAAACTCACAAATTCGAATTTTAGTAACAGCTGCAGATGTAATCCACTCATGAACAGTGCCAGCATTAGGTGTAAAGGTTGATGGAACTCCTGGTCGACTAAATCAAACTAATTTCCTAATAAATCGTCCTGGATTATTTTATGGGCAATGTTCAGAAATTTGTGGAGCTAACCACAGATTTATACCTATCGTAATTGAAAGACTTCCTGTAAATCACTTTATCAAATGAGTAACTAATAGAACTAATTCATAATTTTCATTAGATGACTGAAAGCAAGTACTGGTCTCTTAAACCATTCTATAGTAAATTAGCACTTACTTCTAATGAAAAAAAAATTAGTTAAAAAAATAACATTAGTATGTCAAACTAAAATTATTAAACTATTTAATATTTTTTGGTGCCCCAAATAGCCCCTATTGGTTGATTAAGTTTATTTATTATCTTTTCAATTATCTTTATCTTGTTTAGTATAATAAATTATTACTCTGTAATTCCTAAAACACCTAAATCAGAAATTTCAAACAAATACTCAACAACTTCTTTAAACTGAAAATGATAACAAATTTATTCTCCGTATTCGACCCCTCATCAAGTATTTTCAATTTATCATTAAATTGAATAAGAACATTCTTAGGACTTCTTCTAATTCCCTCTGCTTACTGATTAATACCTTCACGATGGCATATTTTTTGAAATTCAATTCTTCTTACTCTTCATAAAGAATTTAAAACTCTTTTAGGTCCATCAGGACATTCAGGATCAACCTTTATCTTTGTTTCTCTATTTTCATTAATTTTATTCAATAATTTTATAGGATTATTTCCTTATATTTTTACAAGAACAAGTCATTTAACACTTACCCTTACATTAGCTCTACCCTTATGATTATGTTTTATACTTTATGGATGAATTAATCATACACAGCATATGTTCGCTCACCTAGTTCCTCAAGGAACCCCTGCAGTTCTTATACCATTTATAGTATGTATTGAAACTATTAGTAATATTATTCGACCTGGAACTTTAGCCGTTCGACTAGCAGCTAATATAATTGCAGGACATTTATTACTTACCCTTTTAGGAAATACTGGGCCTTCCCTTTCTTACGCAATTGTATCTTTATTATTAATTGGTCAAATTGCTTTATTAGTATTAGAGTCAGCAGTTGCTATTATTCAATCATATGTATTTGCAGTTCTAAGTACTTTATACTCTAGAGAAGTAAACTAATGTCAACACATTCAAATCACCCTTTTCATTTAGTAGATTATAGTCCTTGACCCTTAACAGGAGCAATTGGAGCTATAACTTCTGTCTCAGGATTAGTAAAATGATTCCATCAATATGATATTTCATTATTCGCATTAGGAAATATTATTACTATTTTAACAGTATATCAATGATGACGAGACGTTTCTCGAGAAGGAACTTTTCAAGGATTACACACTTTACCTGTAACATTAGGACTACGATGAGGAATAATTCTATTCATTTTATCAGAAGTTTTATTTTTTGTGTCCTTCTTCTGAGCATTTTTTCACAGAAGATTATCCCCCGCTATTGAATTAGGAGCAATATGACCTCCTGCAGGAATTCAACCTTTTAACCCATTCCAAATTCCACTATTAAATACAGCTATTTTATTATCTTCAGGAGTAACCGTTACATGAGCTCACCATAGTTTAATAGAAGGTAACCACTCTCAAACAACACAAGGATTATTTTTTACAGTTCTTCTAGGAATTTATTTTACTATTCTGCAAGCATATGAATATATTGAAGCACCTTTTACTATTGCAGACTCAGTTTATGGCTCTACCTTTTTCATAGCAACAGGATTCCACGGAATTCATGTATTAATTGGAACAACATTTCTTCTAGTATGTTTAATTCGCCATTTAAATAATCACTTTTCTAAAACCCACCATTTTGGCTTTGAAGCAGCTGCCTGATATTGACATTTCGTTGATATTGTCTGATTATTCCTTTATGTTTCAATTTATTGATGAGGAGGGTAATTAATTTCTATCTATATAGTATATAAGTATATTTGACTTCCAATCATAAGGCCTACTAATTAGTAGTATAGATAATTTTTTCAATTGCTATTATAGCATCAATTTTAATTATTATTACCAGTGTAGTTATAACACTAGCCTCTATTTTATCAAAAAAAGCATTAACAGATCGTGAAAAATGTTCTCCCTTTGAATGTGGATTTGACCCTAAATCTTCTTCTCGCCTACCTTTTTCCCTCCGATTTTTTTTAATCACAATTATTTTCTTAATTTTTGATGTAGAAATTGCTCTTATTCTACCTATAATTTTAATCATTTCAATTTCTAATATTATCATATGAACAACAACAAGAATTGTATTCATTATTATCTTAATTATTGGATTATACCATGAATGAAACCAAGGAATATTAAATTGATCAAATTAGGGTTGTAGTTAATTATAACATTTGATTTGCATTCAAAAAGTATTGAAATATCAATCTACCTTATACCAGAATATGAAGCGATTTATTGCAATTAGTTTCGACCTAATCTTAGGTATTTTATACCCTTATTCTAATAAATTTAAATATTAGTTAAATTATTAATTGAAGCCAAAAAGAGGCTTATCACTGTTAATGATAGAACTGAGATCATTCTCCAATTAAGGAAGTATGACGTTCAAGAAAAAGCTGCTAACTTTTATCTTTTAATGGTTAAACTCCATTTATACTTCTGTTTATATAGTTTAATAAAAACATTACATTTTCATTGTAAAAATAAAATTTCCTATTTTTATAAATTACTAAGTATAATACACTACATCCAAGAATTAAACAATTACCCTAACATCTTCAGTGTTATGCTCTATTTTAAGCTACTTGAATAAAAAATTAAAAAAAATATAAACAAGAAAATAATCCACAAAACAAATAACAAAAGATAAATCTTTAAATTATTATTATGTATAATAGATATATATTGAGAATACTTAACTAATTCATTATACAAATTTTGACCCCCTAAAAATTCTGATCACCCTTGATCAAAAGACTTACATACTCTTATCCCTAATACTAGGGGATAATTAATAATACCATAAGTTGAAATATAAGGCATAAATCATATAGAACCAGAAAAATAACTCACCAAATAATTATGTAAAGACTTATTAAAATAAAATAAAGAAACATTAGAAATTAAATACCCCAACACTCCTCCTACTACACAAACAAATAGTGTTAATAATTTTAAATAACTAGGTAAACAAATTATATAAGGAGTTGGAAAAATTAACCAACTTAATATACTACCCCCAACAATTCTCATAATTAATAAACCACTTATACCTCGCAGTATAATTCAACCTTCATCTCTCAGTATATTTAAAGAACCACAATTTAATTCACCTGTTATAGAATAATATACTAACCGAAAAGAGTAACAGACAGTTAAACCAGTAGAAAAAAAATAGAGAAAAAAAGAAAATATATTAATATAACTTAATGAAACAATTTCTAAAATCAAATCCTTAGAATAAAACCCAGCTAAAAAAGGTATCCCACATAAAGCTAAATTAGCCACATTAAAACAACCAGAAGTTAAAGGCATATATACTCCTAACCCCCCTATCAAACGAATATCTTGAGAATTATTTATATTATGAATAATAGCCCCAGCACATATAAATAATAATGCTTTAAATAAAGCATGAGTTAATAAATGAAAAAAAGCAAGTTTATAAAACCCTATAGATAAAATTCTTATTATAAGACCTAACTGTCTTAATGTAGAAAGAGCAATAATCTTCTTTAAATCAAATTCAAAATTAGCTCCTAAACCTGCTATAAATATTGTTAAACCAGAAAGTAATAATAATAAATCTCCCAGTCATCTACCACTTAATAAAATATTAAATCGAATTAATAAATAAACACCAGCAGTTACCAAAGTTGAAGAATGAACTAAAGCTGATACAGGTGTAGGAGCTGCCATAGCAGCTGGTAATCAAGAAGAAAAAGGAATCTGAGCTCTTTTAGTTATAGCAGCCAGCATAATTAATGCTCCAATAACTTCCATTTCAATACTGTTCTTCATACTCTCTAAATAAAAAATATAGTTTCAACTCCCATAATTTAATATTCAAGCAATAGCCAATAAAAAAGCCACATCTCCAATACGATTGGACAAAGCAGTGAGTATCCCAGCATTATAAGATTTAACATTTTGAAAATAAATTACTAAACAATAAGATACCAATCCTAAACCATCCCATCCTAATAAAATTCTAATTAAATTAGGACTAATAATTAATAATATTATAGATAAAACAAATATCAAAACTAATATAATAAAACGATTAATATTTGCGTCTCCTCTTATATACTCCTTTCTGTAATAAATTACTAAAGAAGCAATTAACAAAACAAAAGATATAAATAATAATCTCATCCAGTCAAACAAAAAAGTTATAACAATTCTAGCTGAATTTAAACTAACCACTTCCCATTCTAAAAATAAAGAATAATCATTTAACAAAAATACCAAACTAGAAATAAAAAAATTAATTCTAATAGTAATTAAAATCAAAAATCTAATTGAACAAATTGATAAATATTTCACGATCTAAAATGACAAATCTCATTTCATTGACACCACAAATCAATATTTTAAATAAACTATTTAGATCTAAAGCCAAAGTAAACAAATGTCTCTCTTTAAAATCAATAAATTTAAAGGAAATCAATGAAGAAATAATAAAAAAAATTCACGAATTTTACCACCTCTAAATGAATAAACTCCTGAAAAAATCTTTCCATGTTGACTATAAGCATATAAATATAAAGTATAAGCAGCACTAAAAAAAGACAATAAAGATAAAGAAATTATTGTAACCCAAGATCAGCTTACAATTCTATTTAATAAAGAAATTTCTCCTAATAAATTCAAAGAAGGAGGTGCAGCCATATTACAAGCTCTTAATAAAAACCACCATAAAGTTATTGAAGGCATAAAATTTAATAAACCCTTGTTGATTAATAATCTTCGACTCCCCAACCGTTCATATGTAATATTAGCTAAACAAAATAAACCAGACGAACACAATCCATGAGCAATTATTAAAGTGTAAGAACCACAAAGCCCTCAATAAGTTAAAGTTATTAAACCCCCCAAAACAATTCCTATATGAGCAACAGAAGAATAAGCAATTAAAGCCTTTAAATCAGTTTGACGTAAACAAACCAAACTAATTAAAACTCCCCCTACTAATCTAATTCTAACCCACACATAATTATACTTAATACCTCTTAACTGCAAAAAAGAAAAAACTCGCAACAAACCATAACCTCCCAACTTTAATATAATCCCAGCTAAAATTATTGATCCTGAAACCGGAGCCTCAACATGAGCCTTAGGGAGCCATAAATGAACCAAAAATATAGGTATTTTAACTAAAAAAGCTAAAATTAAAGATAAATATAGCAAATCATAATTGAACATATAATTACTTAATAAATAAAAATCCATTGTATTTAAATTATTGTATAAATAAAAAATCCCAACTAATATAGGTAAAGAAACTAACAATGTATAAAATAATAAATAAACTCCAGCTTGAAGACGCTCTGGTTGATACCCTCATCCTAAAATTAAAAATAAAGTAGGAATTAATCTTCTTTCAAAAAATAAATAAAATATAAACAAATTTATTCTTCTAAAAGTTAATACTAAAAAAATCAACAAAATTAAAATATTAAATAAAAATAAATTTTTATAATTATTATATTTATAAACAGATTCACTAGCACTAATTATAAGAGTACAAATTCAAAATCTCAGTAAAATCAGACCATAAGAAATAACGTCAAAACCTAAAAAATATGAAATATTTACAAAATAATTAGTACAATAATTTAAAATAATGAAAACAAAAGTTACAATAAATAATAAATTCTGAACCATTCAAAATAAACCGTTTATAAAACAAATAGGACTAATAAAAACTATTATAAAAATCAATTTTAACATTGTAATACATTAAACGATTGAAAATAATCATTCCCATGTGTACGAATTATAGAAACTAAAATAGAAAGACCTAAAGCACCTTCACATACTCTAAAAGTTAAAAATATTATACTAAAAAATCTTCTATAATCTATTAGATTTAAATAAACAAATAAAAGAAAAAATAAACTCAATACAATATATTCTAAACTTAAAAGCATCGACAATAAATGCTTACGATTAGAAACAAAAACAAAAATGCCTATTAAAAATAAAAAACAAGGTAATCCTCAATATAAACTCATTAACATTAGTTTTAATAGTTTAATAAAAACATTGGTCTTGTAAACCAAAAATAAGATTTTATCTTTTAAAACTTCAAGAGAAAAGAAATAACTTTATCATTAATCCCCAAAATTAATATTTTAAATAAACTACCTCCTGAAATTATACAACTCTTTCTGTATTCTTCAACACTAATCTCAAGATTAATTTTTATTCAAATAAATCATCCTTTAGCAATAGGGCTAATACTATTAATTCAAACATTACAAATTTGTTTAATTACTGGATTAATAGCTAAAAGATTCTGATTTTCATATGTCTTATTTTTAATTTTTCTAGGAGGTATACTAGTATTATTTATTTACGTAACTTCCTTAGCATCAAATGAAATATTTTCATTATCTATAAAATTAACAACTATTTGTATTATAACTATAATAACTCTTACACTAACTGCTATATTTACAGATAAATTATCAACATCTCCATTTATTGAAAATTTAGAAATACAACCTTTATATAACTTTAATATAACTGTTTATGAAAACTCTTTAAGTCTTTATAAATTATATAATTACCCAACAAATTTTATTACTATTATATTAATAAACTATTTATTAATTACACTAATCGCAGTAGTAAAAATTACTAAATTATTTTATGGACCCCTTCGACAAATAAACTAATGAACAAACCTTTACGAACCCAACACCCCTTATTTAAAATTGCAAATAATGCACTAGTAGATCTTCCAGCTCCAATTAATATTTCAGCATGATGAAATTTTGGGTCTTTATTAGGGCTATGTTTAATCATTCAAATTCTAACAGGATTATTTTTAGCTATACACTATACTGCAGACATTAATTTAGCATTTAATAGTGTAAATCATATTTGTCGTGATGTAAACTATGGTTGATTACTACGAACTCTTCATGCTAACGGTGCATCATTTTTCTTCATTTGTATTTACTTACATGTAGGGCGTGGGATCTACTATGGATCCTATTTATTTACCCCTACCTGATTAGTAGGAGTATTAATTTTATTCTTAGTAATAGCAACAGCATTTATAGGGTATGTATTACCTTGAGGTCAAATATCTTTTTGAGGAGCCACAGTTATTACTAATCTATTATCAGCCATTCCTTATCTAGGAATCGATCTAGTTCAATGAGTATGAGGAGGATTTGCTGTAGATAATGCTACACTTACACGATTCTTCACATTCCACTTCATTCTACCATTTATTGTATTAGCAATAACTCTAATTCACTTGTTATTCCTCCACCAAACAGGATCTAATAACCCCATTGGATTAAATTCCAATATTGATAAAATCCCTTTCCACCCTTACTTCTCATACAAGGATATTGTAGGATTTATTATTATAATTGCAGCACTAATTCTATTAACATTAATTAATCCATATTTATTAGGAGATCCAGATAATTTCATTCCTGCTAATCCCCTAGTCACTCCAGTACATATTCAACCAGAATGATATTTCTTATTCGCTTACGCAATTCTACGATCCATCCCTAATAAACTTGGAGGAGTAATTGCTCTAGTTCTATCAATTGCTATCTTAGCAATTCTACCATTCTACCATTTAAGAAAATTCCGAGGAATTCAATTCTACCCTATTAATAAAATCTTATTTTGAACTATAGTTGTTACAGTAATTTTATTAACATGAATTGGAGCACGACCAGTAGAAGAACCTTACGTATTAGTAGGTCAAATCTTAACTGTAGTTTACTTCTTATATTATATTATTAACCCCTTAGTAAATAAGTGATGAGATAACCTAATTAATTAGTTAATGAGCTTGAACAAGCGTATGTTTTGAAAACATAAGATAGAAATAAACCTTTCTATTGACTTTACTAAATTTCATTAACCACATATAATAAATCAATAACAACTTTAATCCAATAATAAATAATAAAAAATTTAATGAAAAAGGTAAGAAACTCTTTCAAGCCAAATATATTAATTTATCATAACGAAACCGAGGCAAGGTTCCTCGAGCTCAAATAAAAACAAATGAAATAAATGTTAATTTAATATAAAATATAATATTAAATACATCACAACCTAAAAAAATTACACAAAACAGCATACTCATAAATAAAATTCTAGCATATTCAGCTATAAAAATTAAAGCAAACCCTCCTCTTCTATATTCAATATTAAACCCAGAAACTAATTCTGATTCACCTTCCGCAAAATCAAAAGGAGTACGATTAGTTTCAGCTAAACAAATACAAAATCAAACTAATCTAATTGGAAATAAAATTATCAAAAATCAAATAGTTTTTTGATAATAAAAAAAATCTAAAATATTATAACTTCCAATTAAAAACACAAAAGATAATAAGACCAATGCTATTCTAACTTCATACGAAATAGTTTGTGCCACAGCCCGTAAACCTCCTAATAATGCATAATTAGAATTAGAAGACCAACCAGCAATTATAACAGTGTACACCCCCAAACTAGTACAACATAAAAAAAATAACAACCCTAAATTAAAAGAAAATAACTTAACAAATAAAGGAATGCATAATCAAGCAACCAAAGATAAAAATAGAGAAAAAATAGGAGAAAAATAATAAGAAATATAATTTGATAAAAGAGGGTAAGTCTGTTCCTTAGTAAATAACTTAATCGCATCACAAAAAGGCTGAGGAATTCCTATCAACCCTACCTTATTTGGTCCTTTTCGAATCTGAATGTATCCTAAAACTTTACGTTCCAAAAGGGTTAAAAAAGCCACTCTAACTAAAACGCAAATTACCAAAATTAAACTTCCAATGATTGATAAAATAAATTCTATAAAAAACAAGTACTATTTGTAATATAAATTACATAAATAAATTCTAAATTTATTGCACTAATCTGCCAAAATAGTGTAATATTAATCATATTCCTTTTATAAAATATTATTATTCTAATACCTGGTCCTTTCGTACTAAGATATTATAAAGTATTAAAGATAGAAACCAACCTGGCTTACGCCGGTCTGAACTCAGATCATGTAAGAATTTAAAAGTCGAACAGACTTAACATTTAAGCGGCTACACCTAAAAATATATCTTAATCCAACATCGAGGTCGCAAACTTTTTTATCGATAAGAACTCTCCAAAAAAATTACGCTGTTATCCCTAAAGTAACTTAATCTTATAATCACTACTAATGGATCAATAAATCATAAATTAATGATCTTAAACAATTAAAAGTTCATCAAATTTTAATATCACCCCAACAAAATACTTTAAGTCATAAAAATAAAATAAATCTAAAAAATTTAAACAACACAAAGTATAAAGATTTATAGGGTCTTCTCGTCTTTTAATAAAATTTTAGCTTTTTGACTAAAATATAAAATTCTATTATAAATTTATATGAAACAGCTTATACCTCGTCCAACCGTTCATACCAGCCTTCAATTAAAAGACTAATGATTATGCTACCTTTGCACAGTTAAAATACTGCGGCCATTTAAATAATTTCAGTGGGCAGGTCAGACTTTAAAAATAACTCAAAAAGACATGTTTTTGTTAAACAGGCGGGTAAAATTTTTGCCGAGTTCTTTATACAAACTTAACATATAAAATTACATAAACAAAAAAAATATACTAATTCTATCATTATTCCTTTTTATATTTAATTAATAAAAAAATTTTTATAAATAAATTAAAATATAATAAATAATATAATTCATAAAATAATTTATAACAAACTTTATAATGATTGCTAATTCTAAGCATACATTTTATATTACCACTATTAATTTTTAATAATTTATCTTAAAGCTTATCCCTTAAAATATTCAAGTAAATAAATTTTTAAATTAAATAAATAATCAAAAAATCAAAAACTTGTAAATTAAATTTATTTCTAAAAAAACTAGATACCTTTATAAACGAATAACATTTCATTTCTAACAATTTATTTAAAATAATTTTGACACATTAACTTTAATAAATTATTAACTCTTATAAAATCGAGATTAATAATATATATATTAACTATTTGATAAACCCTGATACACAAGGTACAATAAATAAAATTTTCTTTTAATACAAAAATTTTTCAAAATATTTCAGTTATCTTTCACAATACTAATTAACTATTATTAATATTATTTTTTCATTAAAAATTACTAAAACATTTAATTATATAATTATTTTTAATATATTAATTTAAAAACAATATAAATTAATAAACAAAATTTGATCAATTTATATTGGTTTGCACAAAAATCTTTTCAATGTAAATGAAATGCTTTACTAAATAAGCTTTAAATTGTCATTCTAGATACACCTTCCGGTACATCTACTATGTTACGACTTATCTTGCCTTAATAGCAAGAGCGACGGGCGATGTGTGCATATTCTAGAGCTAAAATCAAATTAACAATCTTTAAAATTTTACTATCAAATCCACCTTCACTAATCATTTCAAAATTAGATTCATTTAAATAAATTTATTGTAACCCATCTCTACTTAAACATAAGCTACACCTTGATCTGATATAAATTCTTATAAAAATTATAGAAAATTATTATTCTAATAAAATATTCTGATAACGACGGTATATAAACTGAAAAACAAATTTAAGTGAGGTACATCGTGGATTATCAATTACAGGACAGGTTCCTCTGAATAGACTAAAATACCGCCAAATTTTTTAAGTTTCAAGAACATAACTACTACTACCTTAGTGATTAAAATTACATTTTAAATAATAGGGTATCTAATCCTAGTTTATAATTAAAATTTACAAGCTTCAAAACCTTTATAAAAAAAATTTTTAAGTTTAAAATTTCACCTAATAAACTTAATATTACTTTAATATAATAATAAATTTTAACTCACACTGAACAAATTTTATTTGTATTATTTGTGTAACCGCGGCTGCTGGCACAAATTTAGCCAATACTTTATGAAATTACTATTTCCAAGTTTCCTTGATTAATAATACTATTTACTGAGAATATAATTAAATTTTATTTACTATTTAAATAAATAAAAATACACGCAAAAACTTACATATAAAATAAATCAATAACAAAATACAAAGCCAAAATAAAACTTTAATATTAATCAAATAATTAAATATTATAAAATACTAATACACACACATATTAGATTAAATAACACTATTTAATCAATAAAAAAAAAAAATTAGATTAGATTTAAATAAAATCAGTTAGTAGTTTCTGCTAATCAGTAATCACCCCCTAAGTAATATACCGTTTTTCATTAAAAAAATTAAATAAAATTTAACCTATTATTTAAAATTAATTGTATTTAATCTTACTATTAATTATTTAATTTAAATTTAAAATTAATAATATTAATAATATTAAATATAGATAACATATATATATATGAATATAAACTGAAATAATAATTAAATTAAATAATAAAAAAAAATCATAATAATCATTAATAATTTAACTAATATTTAAATCTAATCTAATTTTTTTTTTTTTTTTTTTTTTTTAATAAATTTTTTAAATATTAAATTTATTTATAAATACTTTATTCATACATTTATTTTAAATGGAAATTTAATTTTTATATTTATATAAATATTAAAAATAAATAAACGATATACCAAGTTAAGATTAATATATATATATATGTATATAAATATTTAATTAATTAATAGATATCTATATTCATATAAAAAAAAACCTTAAGATTCATAGATGTATAACAGTATTATCAATTTATTAGTATATAATATAATCTAACATTCTAAACATTGTTATAAATAAATATAAAAATTAAATTTATTATAATCATCTATCTATTTATATGAAGTTGGTCTTTTAACTCTCGGAAATGTCTATATTGGAATTTTAAATTATCTAGATTTATAAAAATTAATTTTTAAAGATATACTTTTTTTATTTATTTAAATAATTAAACTTTAATTTATAATCAAGATATATATACAACTTAAATGTAAGTATAAAAAAAAAAAAAAAAAAAAAATTAGATGAAAACAGCCTATTTCATTTGAAATAAGTTAATTTCATTC